TATCTTTTATAAGGAATCGGAGGAATATGCGACGATTTTTTCCAGGAAATCCCCAACGAAAAATACACACTATCCCTTCCTTTCTATCGAATCGATCATAACCACTACCTACATTCCAGGAAATTGTGCACCACAAATAGGAACTAATAAAGAGACCCGCGATCCCGTAGAAAGACATCACGATCCCTTGTGGAAAAAAAATGATTTGCTGAGACGGAAAAAAAGATATCAAATTTCTACCAAGATAACTGGAAGTTCCAACCAATAAGAATCCTAATGAACCTAAAAAAAGGATAAGGGCCCAGCAGAAATTACTTAGTTTTCGAGACCCCGTTATAAGTTCTATCCATATATCTTCTGATCGCCAACTCATACTTGATCTGATTGCATTTTATTGGAATTGAGAGAATACCCCAAATGAATTTGACTTTACTTTTTTTTGTTTCCGAAGTAACTCTCATCAACTAGCACTAGTTTGATGTGAACTAGCACTAGTTTGATGTGAACCTTTAGGAGTAATTCATCAAATTGGTTAGATCTAAAATAATAACATACCCTTCATATGAGCCCACTATACATATTGATATACCTATAGATCCACCGACTTTACATTTTAGCCATCCAGCGATCCTGATCTATTTGAAACTAGCTAGAATTCATTTACCCATAGATCCTTTTCTGCAGGCATAAGAGCTTTTTCCTTTATGTTCGGCGGAAATTACACGTTAGACCATATTTTTCGAAATAGATATCTGTGTTATGCTACAAGTCTAAGTTTTGAAAAAAAAACGGATGAGATTGGGTCCCATCAGATCTAAACAATCTTGTTTTTTTGAACATGAAGAGATAAAGAAGCCATTGCAATTGCCGGAAATACTAGGCCTACTAAAGGCACAAAAATAGAGGGGAAATTGAAAGTTGTCATAAAATGGGTACCTCGATTTACTATTTGTACCTGCTATTATTTATTTTTTATAAAAAATAAATATCTTATAATAATTATAATTAAGAATTGTAATTATTATTAATTAATTAAATTTCAAATTCTTAGTATAGAAATAAGTATCTATATATCTAAGTGAGTATATAGAATAAGTCCAAGGAATGTAGAACTAAATAAATGGACTTATTCATCTTTCTACATGAAAGATATGTATGATAATTCACTTTATTATTTTTCTTCATTTCTTTTTCTTTTGTTCTTGTCTTCGAATTTTTAATAAAGAAAGAGTTTCTTACAGATTATCGAAAGATTCGTTAGAATGCGACCCAACAGGAATTTTTAGTGAAAATGGGATTTTCGGGAGATAGAGAAAGATAAAAAACTATATATCTATCTTTTCTCTATTTGATTATATACATAAGACATAAGACGAAATTCATTTTATTTGCCTAATTTCACGAAAGGAAGAATTCACTTTTTTATCTTGTTGATAGAGACTTCTTAATTAGTAATCGGGATTCTAGGTCAAAAAAAGAGTTATCCGCAACTTTTTATTCTTTCTACAATTAGATCTTAGGTCATCAAAGAAAACTCCATTCTTATTTACTTTGATTCTGATAAACTAACTACTTGTTTGCTACAAATCAACTAATTGAATTTTGTGTGCTCTACTTGATTGAATTTTAATTCAAAGGAAAGAAAGCGTGGAGCTTAAATAACTCACTCAGAACGCTTTTTAAAGGATTACGTGGTACAATTAGGTCAAATAAGCCCTTCTGGAATAAATATTCAGCCGCTTGTGAACCTTCAGGTACTGTTTTATTCAATGTTTGTTCAATTACTCTTTTACCCGCAAATGCAATATAGGAATTGGGTTCAGCAATAATGATATCTCCCAACATACCAAAACTAGCTGTTACCCCACCTGTAGTAGGAGATGTAAGGATTGATACATAAAATAACTTTTTATTTGATTGATAATCATATAAAGCAGACGATATTTTAGCCATTTGCATCAAGCTCAAACTTCCTTCTTGCATGCGTGCCCCCCCAGAAGCACACACTATAATAAGAGGTAGAAATTTATTGGTAGCGTACTCAATCAAACGGGTGATTTTCTCCCCGACTACGGATCCCATACTACCCCCCATAAACTGAAAATCCATAACCCCAATTGCTACGGGAATACCATTTAGTTGACCTATGCCTGTTTGAACAGCCTCAGTTAATCCTGTCTTTCTTTGATAAGAATCAATACGATCTTTATAAGGCTCCTCCTCCGAATGAAATCCAATGGGATCCAGAGAGACCATGTCTTCATCCATAGGATGCCAAGTACCGGGATCGATCGAAAGTTCGATTCTATCTGAACTACTCATTTTCAAATGATATCCACATTGTTCACAAATATTTGTTTTTGATTTCAAAAATTTCTTATAATTTAATCCATAACAATTTTCGCATTGAACCCACAAATGCCTGTATTTTTGAGTTACATCGAGATCATTAGACCTTTCTCTTAGAGTTAAATCACTACTCTTCGTGTGGGTTCGTATA